TCCAAATCCATCATAAGGTCCCTAATTAGACAATGGAATTCTGTCTGCTATATATTAATTATAATTTATATTTATTATAATTATTAATTATAATAAAGTGCTTCTGAACTGATCTTATCTTTTCAAAATTTTAAAATTTCCTTTGTTGGGGTAATAACTTAATTTTTGAATAAAATATTTCTTGCAGCAATATCAATAAATATTTCAACCTAGCATTTTCGATTACGAAAAAATTATACATTGCATTAGTTCACGAATCATTACAAGAGTTCTATCTCTCTAAAAAAATATCTTTTTGTAGTGCAATTAAATTCTTTTTTTTTTTCATTCCTATTCTTCTTTCTTAAAAAGGGAATTTTCATTTTAATATTTAAATAAAGGATTACTTCGTTCTTAATAGTTATTTACTTAGTCGGTGGATAGGAGCATACTCTGGATCGGAATCGTGGGGAGTACTCCTTCATCATTTCTACCAATTTAAAGCCCCAATTAGAATCCCTTTTATGCAGTATGCACAGAAAAATCCTGTTGAATAACGTACATAATCTCTATTACGAATCCTTTGTGTACCTTGGTATTCCTAACCATCCACTCGTTTTTGATCAAAAATCCTCTTTAGGGTAATATATATATTTATATGGTAATATCTAAATAGATAGTAAAATCCCCATACATAAAGTTAATCTTTTGAACCCGCTTCAAGTCATGATGACTAATCAACCAATCTTGGGGTAAACAGTCGCTAATCCTTATGTTTACTTTGACTTAACTCTTGTACATAGGAAATGAGACTCAAAAAATTTTTACTGCAAATTTATAAGCCGTTTTTTTCACTCATATAACTTAGCTGTTTTAGTTCATCAACCTGAATGATGAATAAAAAAATGAAAATATATATTCAACTCACGAAACTTTCTTCCTAGAAAGAAATAGAGAAAATATATGTCTCAACGAATCACACGTAGAGATATTGATAACACGCATAGAGTTAATGGTATTTCATAACTAATTGATTGAGCAGCAGCTCGTAAACCACCTAAAAAGGAATATTTATTATTTGATCCATAGCCTGACATAAGAAGGCCAACGGGAGCAATACTTGAAATAGCAATCCATAAAAAAACACCGATACTGAGATCGGCTAGAACAAGGTGATAACCAAAAGGAATTACTAAATAACTTAGTAGAATTGATGTAACTGCTATAGATGGTCCGATACTGAATAAATAAGTATCTCCTCTCGATGGGAGAAGATTCTCTTTAAAAAGCAATTTTGTACCATCTGCTAAAGCTTGAAGAATTCCCAAAGGGCCGGCGTATTCAGGTCCAATCCGTTGTTGTATCCCTGCAGATATTTCTCTTTCTAACCAAACAATTACTAGTACCCCTATTGTGATTCCTAATACAGGAGTAAAAATAGGGACAAGCGCCCATATGATCCCATATACCTCTTTTAAGGATTCCAATCTAAAAAAAGAATTGATAGCTTGTATTTCTGTTGTATCTATTATCATTTTAACGATCCACTTCTCCCATAATGATATCTATGCTACCTAGTATCGTCATAATATCAGCCAATTTCATCCTTTTAACTAACTGCGGGAGGATTTGCAAATTGATAAAACCAGGCGGTCGGATTTTCCATCTCCAAGGAAAAACACTCCTATCTCCTATCAGAAAAATCCCCAATTCTCCCTTTGGTGCTTCTACTCTCACATAAAGTTCTTGCTTTGATAATTCAAAAGTTGGAGAAGGTTTTTTACTGATGAATCGATAGTCAAAATCATTCCATTCCGAATCCCGTAGTTTATCAAAACGCCGGATTTCTAAATTCTCATAGGGTCCCCCCGGAATTCCTTCTAAAGCCTGTTGAATAATTTTTATGGATTCTCTCATTTCACGGATTCGTACTAAATAACGAGCTAATGAATCCCCCTCTTTTTGCCATTGGACCCCCCAATCAAATTCGTCGTAAGACTCATAATGATCCACTTTACGAAGATCCCATTGTACTCCGGAAGCTCGTAGCATTGGTCCTGATAAACCCCAATTTATTGCCTCCTCTCCGCCAATAATGCCTACTCCTTCAACTCGTTCTAAAAAAATAGGATTCCGTGTAATAAGCTTTTGATATTCAGTAACCCTTGTTAAAAAAAAATCACAAAAATCCAAACATTTATCTATCCATCCATGAGGTAAATCAGCAGCTACTCCTCCGATCCGAAAAAAATTATGCATCATTCGCATACCGGTGGCAGCTTCGAATAGGTCATATATCAACTCTCTTTCTCTAAAAATATAGAAGAAAGGGGTTTGTGCGCCAATATCTGCCATAAAGGGGCCAAGCCATAACAAATGTGAAGCTATACGACTTAACTCCAACATAATAATTCTGATATAGCTAGCCCTTTTAGGTACTTGAATATTTCCTAACTGTTCTGGTGCATTTACAGTTATTGCTTCTGTGAACATAGTAGCTAAATAATCCCAACGTGTTACATAAGGTAAATATTGTATAATTGTTCGGTTTTCCGCAATTTTTTCCATCCCTCTATGTAAATAACCCAATATTGGTTCGCAGTCAATAACATCTTCACCATCTAGAGTAACAATGAGTCGAAGAACGCCGTGCATTGATGGGTGCTGAGGACCCAGATTTACTATCATAAGGTCATTTCGTGTAGCAGGTACAGTCATAGGTTTTTTTCCGATTCAGTTTTCCATGAATTGCTGAAAGTGAAAAGAAGTTTATCAAAATTGAAGTAAAAAGTTCAAAAAGACTCTTCAAATTTCAAATTATCGAATTTTTTTTTTTCGAATATCCAACCGAATAATTAATTCGTTATAACGTACGCTATTTTTTTTTAACAAATAAGCCAATAGCCGTTGGCGCTTTCCTAGAATTTTACGTAGGCCTCTCTGAGATAAATAGTCTTTTTTGTGCAATTCCAAATGTGAAGTAAGTTTTCGTATCCTATTGGTGAAATTGACTACTTGGAATTCAGTAGACCCCTTGTTATCTTTGTTTTCCTTTTTCAAAATAATTTCACTGAATGGATTTTTTATCATAAAAGAATTTCCTCCTTCCCTTTTTACATATATTATATTAATTTTTTTGATCAGTAATAATAATAATACCGGTTATTTTTATTGTTTATATAGTGGACACAATAATCTTAATTTCTTTATGGGCTTCCGATTTTATCAATTAAAACGAATCAATAAAGATTTGAATTTGATTCGAGTAAGGATAAAAAGGGGAATAGTGCGTTTTTACACTGACAAACGCGAATAATTTAGACGTAAAATTACGAATATTCCGTTGATTCGTTTATAGATTTTATACTAATTAATTGGATACGTCATTGAGTTATTATGATAATATCGTATCATAGACTGCGCTATAAGACAGGTGCAGCTGGTTGCTTTCATATATGGCACAGAATATATAGTAATATAGTAAAAATGGACCATCAACGGATTTTAAATCGTGGATGTATCCTTAACATACTGAAATTGCTTCCATTATTGGTATCAAACCAATAGCGATTCATACAAGCTAAGTCTTCTACTCGATAATTAGGCCAAAGAAAGACCTTTAATTTAATTAATTCGTTTTTATCTTTATTAAGGCATTTACTTTCATCCAAAAAGGGACTACCGCTTTTTATGTTCTTCTTGGTATAAAAGACTCGATTTATATTGACACCTTTCCTATTCTTTGAATTTAAATAAATTAAAATTCTCAATTCTCTACGACGTCTAGCCGATAAAATTTTTTCAGGAACAAGAAAATCATAATGGTTTTTGTCTCTATTTTCAGTTTCTCTTTGATATCTTGGGGTGGATTCATCAAACTTTTTCTTATCAATATATTTTTGTTCTCGGTATCTTTGATTGGTTTTGTACTTACTCTTATGAATCAATGAAATACCTAGGGTTTGATACATAATAAACTGCCCGTCTTTTTTTACAGACAAGCGTATGGGTTCGATAATAAATACCCCCCGTTTCATCAATTCTCTAAGAGTTAAACTCCTTCGAATTAGCATTGTATCCATACTTATTTCTTTGTTTTGGATAGACGATAAAGTAATATTTCTTGGATTTTTCAGTCCAAGCAAGAGACAACCTACCTTGATATGATTGATCATTTTTTGATTTAAACCATCATTGTATTTCAATTGAAAAAGCAAATGCCTATTCATCAAGATATTGAGTTCTACTCTCATGTTATTTTTGTTCTTGTATTGTTTTTTCGTTTTAACCTCTTTCAAAACCAATTTTTCATAATCTTCTTCAATAGCTTTTTGTTGATTTGAAAGAACGGATACGTAATTTCCGCGGTTTTGTGCATCTGATCCAGGATCTCTTCGGTCTACCTGTTCTTTTTCTTCTTGATTTCGATTCTTTAATTCAAAATCTTTTTTTTTTTCATTTGATGGTCTAAAAAAATTCCAGTTTAGCTTTCCCTTGATGTTTTTATTGTCACTACCATTTTCAATTTTTTTAAAATTGAAAAGAAGTAATTTGCTTGGTATAATCCACGGCTTTTTTTTGTATACATTAGAAAGTAGCACAAATTCTGGGAAGAACCAAAGTTCCAGATCCGATATGTGGCGATTTAGTATTTTTTCATTCATTTCCATCCAATCAAAAAAGTATTTTTTCTGATTGATCGGATTTTTTTCTAAATCTTGATAAAGCATAAGATAAAAAAGATCATTCTTATGAATTTTATTGATTTTTTGGTAATTCTTATTTCCAATTTTAGTATTTTTATTACTGTTACTGCTGGGATCCATTTTGATCCAGGCCTCAATATCTACTTTTTCTCTTACAAAAAGATTGATAATTTGCCAATCAAAATATTTTCTATCTGGATTTTTTTCCATATACATAATATAACCCTTTCCTCGATAATTTTTTATAGGAATATCCGTCATAAGGAATTTTTTTTTATGTGTGGTATAATTATAATAAATTCTTTGGTTGTTATTTACTTCTAAAGGGGATCCATAAATAATATATGAGTCTGTCCTCTTTTCATAATTAATAGATTTATATGATAAAAGGGCATATCTACAGTATTTTTCAAAATTATCTTTTTTATTTGGGTTTGGTAGTGAATATACTTCAAAAGAATTTTGTTTTTTGTAATAAAGTAATCGGTTTTTTGAATCCCATTTTGTTAAATCTTTTTTTTGAGTTATACGGCGTTGGTTGATTATATTTCGCCATTTTTGCTGTATTAATCCAGACCATCTAATTTGAGATAAGTTGTATTGATTATGACCTCTTAACCAGTTTTTCCATTGATTCGTTCTCGAACTTGGAACTTTTGTCTGTTCTAATTCGGAATCCAATATTCCCTGTGTTCCAAAAGAATCCTTTATGTCTTTTTTAAGACAAAAAGACGTTTCATGATATTCAAGAACAGATCTTAATTTTAAAAAATTAATAACTCGGATTTGTGATAATTTGTAAAAAACATATGCTTGCGACAAGGAGGATAAGTCAAAAGAAATATGTAAATTTTTTTTACTATTACTAATATTAGAAAATACCTTTTTTACAGTTGAAATAAAGTAAATTGTATTTTTATTTGTTTTATTAAGTTTTTCTTGCTTTGTTTCATTATTGTAAATGTATTTATATTTCTCAATAATTTTTTTTGTTGATTCAAGAATAAGTTGTATATACATTCTAGCAATATTAATGATATATAGAAAGATATCTATATTTATTTTTTCAATGCAAATTTTTAGAAAACTTTGTAATTTATAGATTAATCGATTTCTTTTTAATATTTGCCAAATATCTTTTGGCGATTCTACATTATAACTTGTTTTATTAGGATTACTAGTTATTTGTGAAGTTCCCCCCTTTTTTTCTTTTGTAATATTCTTAAGTTTCTTTCTGATTTTGCTTGTTCTATCAGTTATATTTTTTATTTTTTTTTCTCTTAGTGAAAAATTTGTCCAATCTGTAGATCTAATTTTATTAAACGAGTCGTCTATTATCTGATTGTTGATTATATAACTCTTTTCTTGGTTAGTTTCACCGAATTCATAGACTTTTTTCAATCTAAATAATAGAGTTGAATTTACTTTTGAGACTTCTTTTTTTATTCTTTTTATAAATGGAACTAAGCCGTTTTTGATGAAACCGCTTTCTCCTTTTGTTTCTTTTGAGTCTTGTAGAAAATTTTTTGTTTTTATTTTAAAAAGAACTAGAAAATCCTTAAAAATAAAAATGGGTTCAAAAAAGGAAGGTCTTTCTCTGGGGGGTCCAAAGGGAAGGTCGGTTTCCATTCCAGCTGCCGTTAAAAAAAAAGAATTAACCCCTTTTTGCTCTTTCTTTAAATCTCTATAAGAGGGCCGTAACTTAGGTTTAGATCTATACCAACGTTTTAAAGAGAAGGGAAATATTATTTTTATCTGAATACCCTCTCTTAACCAATTTTCGGGAAGTTCGTTTTCTGATAGTTGAACACCGTTATAGGTACATTTAATATGCTTTTCTCTTTTCCATTCTAGAAAATCCTCATCCCACTCAGGGGGTTGGAATAATAATATACGCCCAATATTTTTAACTATTATCAGCGAAACTAATAGAATATATTTTCTAAATATCGATTGCATTATTAATAGGAGACTTCGTGTTGTTTGCGAAAATGGAACGGAATCCCAGATTTCCGGCAGTTCTATCCGCACTTTTTTTTGTATTTTGTTGTTTTCTTTTTTCTCTCTTACTTTTGTCTGTTCTTCTGTATAATCTTGTAATTCTATTCCTCCCATAGAATTTCGAAAAATGAGTTTCATCAGTTCGGAGATATCAAAAGGGGAGTCTTTTTTTCTTCTGTCCAAAAAAATAGGGGAATGCGCATTTGCTTGAAACAGTTTCCAAATAAGGGTTTTACGCCTTTGAGCACGCATAGAACCTTTGATTATATCTCGACGAAAATCAGATTCTTCCGAAAAATCTATCGTATATACTGGGTCTATTTGATCAAGATTATCAGAATTCCATTTGTTAGGAATAAACAATATTACATTGTCTATTTTTCTTGAACGAATCTGATGGCCCACCGGTACGCCTTCTTGAATTATGCCCGACTGTTGTTCGAAATCAGTGATAAGTTTATCTGACCATCGAGGGATTTTTTTACTGATTTCTTTTATTCCAAAAGATTTTTTTTTTTTGTAACTATTAGGACCAGTTAGAATTGCATTAAAAAAAAATTTTAGGAATTTTTTTTCTTGTTTTTTATCTGAAAATAAAGAAAACCCTTTTAAATTCGATTCTGATTCTTTATAAAATTTACTGATTAACGTAACGAAATGATTAATTTCTGTTGAAAATATGTTTTTTTGAAATGCATTTATTTTCTGTTCAAACTTTTGGTAATCAGTATCGGGAAGAAGGATATTATGAATTTTATTTATTTCCATTGTATTTATGGAATTTTCAAACAAAATTTTATTTTTAATTGAAGGT